AGGTGTCGATGTCAAAGATGATGAATTTATTTCTTTTTCTACCCCTAATCACTTTATTTTTTTTAGTACCTTCTAGAATAATTGATGAATCAAAAACTTTCAATTGAACTGAGTCTTTCAATTGGTATAATATTTTTGCGTATCCTCGTATCTTTCAAAAGTGGAAACTTAGGAAAGTGCTTTCTAAACATATGTATAAAAAGAACAGATTTCCTTTAGCTCCTCCATGCCTACTATAACTAGTTATTTCGGTTTTTTACTAGCGGCTTTAACTCTAACCTCGGCTCTATTTATTGGTCTGAGTAAGATAGGACTTATTTGAAATTAATTGAATGAATAATTCATAAAAAGAAATCCTTCTGTGGTATTCCATATATTTGGTAGTTCCTTACCGTGTTAATTCCCAATTATTGGGAATTGAGATTCCTAAGCAATACGAATTAATAGTAATATTTCGGGATAGATATTACCTCCCCTTTTCCCTTTTCAAATAAATTAAATTGAAATGATTGAAGTTTTTCTATTTGGAATTGTCTTAGGTCTAATTCCTATTACTTTGGCTGGATTATTCGTAACCGCATATTTACAATACAGGCGTGGTGATCAGTTGGACCTTTGATTAATATTAATTCACATCTCTTTTTTTAACTGACCTCCTCCTTTCTTTAATTTCATTTTTTTTGGGGGGTCAAAGGTCAAATTCAGATTGCTGTATTTCAGTTCAGTGGAATTTTCGATCTAACAAGACAAGAGCAGAATCACGCTCTGTAGGATTTGAACCTACGACATTGGGTTTTGGAGACCCACGTTCTACCGAACTGAACTAAGAGCGCTTTCTTACCACAACGGAAAAGACTGTAAAGAAGGGGATTCTTTTTTTTATATAGTATAGAACCCCCAAAAAAATTTCAACCCCAATAAATACTTCTTGCATATGTATACTATCATAAAATTGAAAATTATGTATTATGTATGTCCAAATTGAATCGCTCTAAAATGTATCTCAGGTTACTGCTTCGAGGAGCAATAATAGGTAGGGATGACAGGATTTGAACCCGTGACATTTTGTACCCAAAACAAACGCGCTACCAAGCTGCGCTACATCCCTTTTAACTGGTCTACAGTATCATTGTAGAAAATCCCGGTCTTGTTTTCCACATCCTTATTTTATTTCCATTTCCTTCCTTTCTATGCAAAATGTATCTTGCTATTTCTTCCTCTTGGTCTCATATCATATAACATATAATAATAAATTAATATTTTTCTCGGGAATTCTCAGGTGCAAAGGGACCTGTTTTTTTGCTTTAAGAAAAAGAAAATATTCTCTACCGAATCATTGCGCATGTCAAGTTGAATTGGGGATTCCACACACAAATACAAGTGGTCTTTAAATATATATACATCTCTTACCATAATGTATTACAATATGGAATATAAAAAAAAGAAGGAGGATTCTCAATGCGAGATTTTAAAACATATCTTTCCGTGGCACCGGTACTAAGTACTCTCTGGTTCGGGTCTTTAGCAGGTTTATTGATAGAAATCAATCGTTTCTTCCCAGATGCGTTGACATTTCCTTTTTTTTCATTCTAGTTATTGATATGGAAAGGGGTGAAGAAGATTAGAGATAGAGTCAAATATTTGTGACTAATCTCTCTTTCCCGTCTTTTTTTTTTTTCGAATTAGATAGATTGAATACGGGGGTAAAGAGAAAGAAAAAAGTGGATTCAACCTCAGTTAAATTCGGGTTAAGGCTCCAATTAAATTAAGAATAAAATTAATAATAGAGTTAAAAGAAAACAAAAGGGAAATGTGACTAGAATAAGAGTATCATGCAATACAAGATACTTAAATGAAATACTGTACTGCGATTAGAAATCGCTTTCGAAATTGTTGTATTACTTATTATTTACTATATTAATTGCAACAAAATCTTTATTTCATAATTTGATTTTGAGTTGTTAGCCACTTCTATTTTTTCGTCCCTTTTCCTTTCTTCTTATTTGCGTCGGATCGGGAAATAGAAACGTTGGGTGAATCAAAAACCCAAAGGAGGTTCATGGCAAAGGGTAAAGACGTTCGAGTAAGGGTTATTTTGGAATGTACCGGTTGTGTTCGAAACGGTCTTAATAAGGAATCAACGGGTATTTCCAGATATATTACTCAAAAGAATCGACACAATACACCTAGTCGATTGGAGTTGAGAAAATTCTGTCCGTATTGTTTCAAACATACAATTCATGGGGAGATAAAGAAATAGATATAGATCGAACCGAGTGCTTGGGTGTCACCCTTTCAAGGAACATGAAAAAAATTTCGATATATATTTCTATTATTTCATATATTGAAATAAAAACAACTAAATAAATATAGACAAACCCAATCCTATGAATTTCTTCTATAATTTTTTTTGATTTGATCGAAATAGTATTTTAGGGATAAGGAATAAACAAATTATGGATAAATCCAAGCGACTCTTTCTTAAATCCAAGCGATCTTTTCGTAGGCGTTTGCCCCCGATCCAATCGGGGGATCGAATTGATTATAGAAACATGAGTTTAATTAGTCGATTTATTAGTGAACAAGGAAAAATATTATCTAGACGGGTGAATAGATTAACCTTAAAAGAACAACGATTAATTACTATTGCTATAAAACAAGCTCGTATTTTATCTTCGTTACCTTTTCTTAATAATGAGAAACAATTTGAAAGAAGGGAGTCAACCACCAGAACTCCTGGTTTTAGGAACAGAAAAAAATAGGCTTACTTTTCAATTGAATCAAAATTCTAATCCGAACTCAAAAACAGATGGACGTTTTGTTCAAAAAATCCGAGAATCATTCGTGTCGTAAGAAAAAAAAGAATCGGGTAAGAGGAATAATTTTTTTTATCGGGCGTGTTCGCTCATTTTGACGACTTTATCATATTATCAGATTTTATCATACTAATTTCTACTCTACCTTCCCGGAGTTCATTCTCCAGAGAATTCCATTTCAAAGAGTTTGGCGGATTCCTCCCAATCCCCTTATTTTATGATCTCGTTGGAAATCATATAAAGACAATTCCTATTTGATATAGCTATTTGTGCAAGGATTTTACGATTAAGAAGCAACTGCCCCTTATACAGATTGTGTATTAATCTACTATAAATATAGGATGCCCCCGCCCCGCGAATTACTGCATTTATTCGAGTGATCCACAAACGACGAAAATCCCTTTTTTTCCTATCTCTATCACGATGCGCCGAAACCAAAGCTCTTATTTTCTGTTGAATAATTGTTCGAGTAAGTCTTGAATGAGCTCCGCGAAAACTTGATGCAAATAAACGCATTTTTGTTCTACGTCTCCGAGCTATATATCCTCGTCTAATTCTGGTCATTGAGTAAATGAAACTTTAATGAATAACTAATTGATTTCCTTTCTTTCAGTTATTCTTTTCCCCCTTCCTAGTCTATTAATAACAAAACGGATTCTTCCAATTTATAAAATAAAAATTCCAATGGCTTTTGCTACTATAACCTTCCCTACCACGCTTTTTTCCTTTTTTCTAGGCATTGGAAAAATAAAAATAGAAATAGCTAAAGAAATTGTGGGTTCCATCGTCTCTATGGTTACTTCTTAAACGGTGAGGTCTTCTCTATACACCGGAGCCCTTTCCTTCATTTTATTGGTAACTTGTACAGTTACCACTCTTTGGCTCTACCCATGAATTTTCCAGTAATTTGTCTTTCATAATGAGATATACCTTATACAGTAACGGTATTTAATTATGAAGATTGGGTGGGTAGCTGACCTTGTGAGTCCGTTCTTCTAAACATAATATTTCTACTTTTTTAAATAGGATTTCCCCCGCTTAATGGGTAACTATTTGTTACCAATGGGGAATTCTTTCTCATCTTAAATTGAAAATTCAGGTGATTTAATTTGCACCAATTGAAACCATAAATTTCATACACAATAGAAAGATATGATAGATCCATCTTTTTTAGATAGTGAATGGAGTTCTTCCATTCTATCCGATTCACCGGTACTGATCATTGATACTGGAAAAATTGTTTTTTCTTTTGTTTTGTCTCAGCCCACGATTTAAACGAGTCGCACATACACCCTCGTACATGTTCCTCGACGCTGAGGGCATCCCCCAAGAGCGGGGGATTTCGTGACGTTTCTGATTGGCTGTCTTGGGTTTCTAATAAGTTGTTTAATAGTTGGCATGCTGAATTATACATTATGGGCTGGTTTAGATTGATCCTAACCGGATGATTATGAGTTTATTCGATTTCAATATATTAATAGAATATTAAACCTTTAATTAAGTAATTAAGAAGTAAGAAGATAAAATCTTAAATCATATATTTGCACGAAATCACTGCTATTTTTTATCCAACCGCTACAAAATCAACAATTCCATGAGCTTGGGCTTCTGTTGCTGACATAAAAGTATCCCTTTCCATGTCTTCGGATACAGCCCATAAGGGCTTGCCTGTTCTTTGTACATAAACCCTTGTAAGGATTTCGCGCAGTTTCAGTAGTTCTTCCGCTTCCAGGATAAGTTCGGACGTTTGTGCCTCATAAAAACCGGCAGCAGGTTGATGGATCATTACCCTGATCATATAATATAACACAATCAAAGGTTCCTGTATCTCGCACGAGGAGGCAAGGCGAAGAGATAAAGAATAAAATAAGAAAAAGATAGAAAACCGTACGGGCATTTTTTTCACATTGCATACGGCTCCACAATGGAATTTTTTTTACCTTTCATCGAAGAAAGAGAAAATGTGGGATCCATTATACCCAGATCGGTAAATGATCCAATTACCACCCTTCTTTTTTTTTTTCGGAGGAGTTCAAAAATACTATGATGGCCCCGTTGCTTTAATATATTTATTTTGTCTGTGATTCAGCAATCCCAAAGTTTCTTTTTTTTTTCGTACTCTTTCATAACATAAATGTTGTTAATAACCTGCCGGTGTGAAAAAAGTTTGTGACGCTGAAATCGACCTACGATAGGTAAGATAAAATAGGAAATACCCTTCCTTTATCTCATACTACTCTTTCGATACATAATCTAATATTTTGAAAAACAATAAAAAATTTGCATATCAAATTCGAAGTGCCATGCTAATATTACTTAATATTAATAATTCATATGGCGAAGGCATAGTCTTCTTTTTTCTCTTAAATAAAAAACCCATTGGCGCCAAGCGTGAGGGAATGCTAGACGTTTGGTAATTGCTCCTCCGACCAGGATAAAAGACCCCATTGAGGCGGCCAATCCCATGCATATTGTCTGTATATCTGGTCGCACAAATTGCATAGTATCATAAATGGCTATTCCAGGTATTACCCATCCGCCGGGAGAGTTTATAAGCAAATACAGATCCTTGGTATCACTCTCCGAACTGAGATATACAAAAAGACCAATAAGTTGATTCGAAACATTGCTATCAATCGCTTGGCCTAAAAAAATTAATCTTTCTCGATAAAGTCGGTTGATTCGGATAAAATTGTATCCCTTAGGAGCCGTACGGGCACCTTTTGATGCATACGGTTCAACAAAACTAAAACTTGCGAAAAAAAAATCAATGTGTAGCTTCCAGCCCTCTTTCTTTTTTTATAGCGGACTCCTTCTAATGAAGGAAGGGGCTTCTCTTTCATTTTTGAAGAACGATGCGTTTGGCCGGTTTTCCTATAATATATAATATTAGAATATAAAAAACAGTTTTATCGCACTAACTTTTCATTGATGTATTTTTTCATCGAGATCCAATCCAAAAATCACGATGCCATTTTCTTGTTCCTGAATGGGCTTCTTCCATTTTTTTAGGTTTCTGCTCTACTCCGAGTAAGGATCTGCCCGATTTTGATTTGCACATATAGGACAAATGACCCCAATACCACGTCTTTGTTTTTTTTTTTTTTCATTTTTTCTCAATTTTGCAATTCATTTCTTTTATGTCTTCCGCCAAATATTCGACGTATCCATTATATTTATTATTCAATTGATTAACTGTTTGGGATCAGCGCTATTTAATAATTTTTTTCTAAATAGGATTGTTTATGATATCTATAAGTCCTAATAATAGATATATTACCAATTGGGTTTTTCTAAACGGAGCCTGGATACTTAATTTTATTGGTCCAGCCAAGTCGACCATAAATTATTTGAATTGCTAATATTAATCTGGATACCTCTTCACAAAACGGATCTAATTCCATTTCATTGCACTTCACGTTACAAATTTTTGATGATTCAATCGCTTTTTTTGGGGGCGAAAGAGAGGATATCTCGATCGGGGGAGAGAATGGGGAAATCCCATATGACCCAATATATCTGACAGGGCGCACTATATGTCAATCCAAGTTGGATTTCGCTCTCCGGGAGTTCGAAAAGGAACTTTTGGAACACCAATAGGCATAAACTGAAAGAAAAAAGAATTAAGTACTCTATTTCACTTTGATGTGGAAACGTAATAATGGTTTTATTATTTTAATAATATTTAATAATATTAGCTTTATCGTCATATTTTCTACATAGATAGAATAAGTTCATAAAATAAAGGAAAACAAAGCCAATTTTTACGAATAGGTACTTTGAATGATGACTAAATATGGATGCATGCGCTCTTCGAAAAGGGAATAAACCCCCATTGCGTATTGGTACTTATCGAGTATAGAATAGATCTGCTTCTCTTTTTTCCTATGAACCAAATTGTTCCATTTTTACTAAAAGAATAGAACAAATAGTAACCCTTTTTCCGAGATAATCCACTGAAAAAAAAAGGGGGGTCCATAGCATAGTTTTTTCAATGCAATAAAGTTACATAGTGTCTATTTTTTGTTGATAAAGGGGTATTACCATGGGTTTGCCTTGGTATCGTGTTCATACTGTCGTATTGAATGATCCCGGTCGTTTGCTTTCTGTTCATATAATGCATACAGCTCTGGTTGCTGGTTGGGCCGGTTCAATGGCTCTATATGAATTAGCAGTTTTTGATCCCTCCGACCCTGTTCTCGATCCAATGTGGAGACAAGGTATGTTCGTTATACCCTTCATGACTCGTTTAGGAATAACCAATTCATGGGGCGGTTGGAGTATTACAGGAGGGACGATAACGAATCCGGGGGTTTGGAGTTACGAAGGTGTAGCCGGGGCGCATATTGTGTTCTCTGGCTTGTGCTTCTTGGCAGCTATCTGGCATTGGGTGTATTGGGATCTAGAAATATTTGGTGATGAACGCACAGGAAAACCTTCTTTGGATTTGCCTAAGATCTTTGGAATTCATTTATTTCTCTCAGGAGTGGCTTGCTTTGGCTTTGGCGCATTTCATGTAACAGGATTGTATGGTCCTGGAATATGGGTGTCCGACCCATATGGACTAACTGGAAAGGTACAATCTGTAAATCCCGCGTGGGGTGTGGAAGGTTTTGATCCCTTTGTTCCAGGAGGAATAGCCTCTCATCATATTGCAGCAGGGACATTGGGCATATTAGCAGGCTTATTCCATCTTAGTGTCCGCCCGCCCCAACGTCTATATAAAGGATTACGTATGGGCAATATTGAAACCGTTCTTTCCAGCAGTATCGCTGCTGTCTTTTTTGCAGCTTTTGTTGTTGCTGGAACTATGTGGTATGGTTCAGCAACTACTCCTATCGAATTATTTGGTCCCACCCGTTATCAATGGGATCAGGGATACTTTCAGCAAGAAATATATCGAAGAGTTAGCGCTGGACTAGCCGAAAATCAAAGTTTATCAGAGGCTTGGTCTAAAATTCCTGAAAAATTAACTTTTTATGATTACATCGGAAATAATCCAGCGAAAGGGGGATTATTCAGAGCGGGTTCAATGGATAACGGAGATGGAATAGCTGTCGGGTGGTTAGGACATCCTGTCTTCAGAGATAAAGAAGGGCGTGAACTTTTTGTACGTCGCATGCCTACTTTTTTTGAAACATTTCCAGTTGTTTTGGTAGACGGAGATGGAATTGTTAGAGCCGATGTTCCCTTTAGAAGGGCAGAATCGAAGTATAGTGTCGAACAAGTAGGCGTAACCGTTGAGTTCTATGGTGGCGAACTGAACGGAGTGAGTTATAGTGATCCTGCGACTGTGAAAAAATATGCTAGACGTGCCCAATTGGGTGAAATTTTTGAATTAGATCGTGCTACTTTGAAATCCGATGGTGTTTTTCGTAGCAGTCCAAGAGGTTGGTTTACTTTTGGACATGCTTCCTTTGCTCTGCTCTTCTTCTTCGGGCACATTTGGCATGGTGCTAGAACCTTATTCAGAGATGTTTTTGCTGGTATTGACCCAGATTTGGATGCTCAAGTGGAATTTGGAGCATTCCAAAAACTTGGAGATCCAACTACAAGAAGACAAGTAGTCTGATGCAGCATTGCTCTGTTATTTTTCGCTTCTCACTTCTATTTTCTCTTTGTGATTTTACATAGGATACTGAAAAAGTCTGGATTTAAATCTCCGCCCTTTCGCCTTTTCTTTGATTTTTTTTTCTTTAATCGGGGAGATGATCCCCAATAAACAGGTATGGAAGCTATAATTGTAAACCGCGATCACATTTATGGAAGCATTGGTTTATACATTCCTCTTAGTCTCGACTCTAGGGATCATTTTTTTCGCTATCTTTTTTCGCGAACCGCCTAAAGTTCCAACTAAAAAATGAAATGATTTTTCATTATCTGAATTGAAGTAATGAGCCTCCCAACATTTGGAGGCTCATTACTTCAACTAGTCCCCGTGCTCTTCGAACGGGTCTCTTAGTTGTTGAGAGGGTTGCCCAAAAGCAGTATATAAGGCATACCCAGTAAAACTTACAAGTAATCCAGATATAGAGATGGCGACTAGGGTTGCTGTTTCCATTATTATATAATTTCAAGACCACAATGGATCTATGATAAGATTGTTTATTTACAACGGAATGGTATACAAAGTCAACAGATCTCAATGAATACAAAATAGGATTTATGGCTGCACAAACTGTTGAGGGTAGTTCTAGATCTGGTCCAAGACGGACGTCTGTAGGGGCTTTATTGAAACCATTGAATTCGGAATATGGTAAAGTAGCTCCTGGATGGGGAACTACTCCTTTGATGGGTGTCGCAATGGCTCTATTTGCGGTATTCCTATCTATTATTTTGGAGATTTATAATTCTTCCGTTTTACTGGACGGAATTTCACTGAATTAGATTTATAAGAACCCTAGCTTTTAAATAAAAATACAAAAAACGATGCATTTAGGCCTCGGCTTTTTATTTTAGCTTATTCTTTTTTGGTAGTTCGACCGCGAAATTTTTGTGTTTCTGTATTTCCGGAATATGAGTGTGTGACTTGTTATAATTGATCCTATTGAGAGTACAGAAAGTGGGTCTGTCGTCTTGATAGAGATGGTTTTACCCCGTCGGATATTCATTCTAGTATCTGGAGCACGGAATATATGAAATATATCACGAAGTATTTGAACTATGATTCATACTTAATATTCAGACCTCGTGGCCGGATTCCTCAAATTTTTCAAAAGAAAAAAGTTTTCAATTGAAAGAGTTTTCTTCTTTCAAATTCCCGTTTCTGCTTTGATTTTGCTCAAAGAACAAACTTTTCTTTCTAGTTTTAGTCATTATATCGATTCTACTCGTTGAATAAATCATGATCCAATGGTTCTTACTCAGGGAATCCTTGACTTAGCTTGAAGGTTTTATTGAATCATCGTGGTTCTAGTATTAATTTAAGGTTTCAATTGATTCCTAGGGTCTTAACAAGAAAATTCCTATCAATAATAAAGAAAACAAAAGTAAAGCTACATTCCATACAAATTAAAATAACAGATGAAAGAAAAAAATAGGGAAATAGAAGATTCAAGAGGCCTGGAACGATCAACAGAAAGACAAGTGAGCCTACTTGATTTTTTGACATTCTAATTATAACAAAAAAAAAGAGCTTTCTTACTTTTACTCTTTCGTATTTTTAGCGAAAATGGAATCAAAAG